ATTTTTATTTATTACGTTTAAAGAATTTTTTATTTCATTGGTTTGGTTTTTAAAATTTAATTTAATAATCTTTGATTTTATTAATTTAAGTAAGAATTTGGTTCATAGTATAATAAGAACATAATAATATATATATATCTTATTCTATTGTAAGATCTTATAAAAAAGGATTTATTTACATTATTCGTATAAATTAACATTTTTATTTATATAAAGTATAAAAACCTAATTAGAGAGAGATAAAAGGTCATATTAATAAATATATAAGAGGTGTATTCCAATTATTCTTATTAAAGGGATTCAATAAGACAAAGATATTATATTAAATATATTATTATATACTATATAGTATAATTTTCAACTACATTAGATTCCATTTAAGAGTTAAAAAAAATGGAATCTATGTAGTTGTAAATTATACTATAGTAAGTATACTATAATTATACTAAAAATAAGTTAATTATAAGTTTACTGGACCAATGTTTTTAAATATTATTTAAATCGAGTTTTGGGCTAAAGTTTGATTCGCAGGAAGGGAAGGCCTTTGTTTAATTTTACTTAAATTATTAACTTTTGAGGAAAATGATCAATTTGTTGCAAAATCGATCCAACAACCACTTGTTGCAAAATCGATCCAACAACCACTTGTTGCAAAATCGATCCATTGAATAATTATTGAACCGGTGGTTTTATTTTTGGTTGAAATATAATAATTGAAGTTTTATTCTTGCTTGGATTATTTATTTTAATATTAATCTATATGTAAATTTTTGTGATTATTATTTATTCTTAAAGGGTTTTAATTTATATTAATTGCAGTAGATAAATTTATTTATATTAAGTTAACTTAGATTTAGTAAATATTAAAAGGTTTGGTTAAAGTTGTGCCAGCATCCGCGGTTATACAGCAAAATCAAATAAATATTATTGGCTTTGAAGTAATTAATATTAATTATGTTATTGAAATTGAAGTATTTTGAGGTGAAATTTTAATATTTTGGGATAAATAAAATTTAGTATGATTATTATGAAATTAAAAATATAAACTAGGATTAGATACCCTATTATTTTTATTGTAAATTTAAAAGTTAAAGTATTAGTAGTTATGTTCTTGAAACTTAAAGAATTTGGCGGTATTATAGTCTATTTAGAGGAATCTGTTATGTAATTGATAATCCACATTGAACCTTACTTATATTATTTTTTGTATATCGCTGTTTAAGAGAATATTTTTAAATAATTTTCTGATTATTATATTAAATAATATTTCAAGTCAAGGTGCAGTAATATATAAGTTGAATAATGGATTACAATAAATTTTATTTATTATGAATTATTATTGAAATATAATTTGAAGGTGGATTTAATTGTAATTTTATAAAGATTATTAAAATGATTTATAGCTCTATAATATGTACACATCGCCCGTCACTCTCGTTATTAAGATGAGATAAGTCGTAACAAAGTAGATGTATCGGAAGATGTATCTAGAAAGTTTTCAGGTTAAACTTATAGTTAAGATTTTCATTTACACTGAAATTATTTATCGTGCAATTCGATGTAATCTGAAATTAATAAGATTGTTTTAATTATTTATTATTTAATATGTTAAATTAAGTAAATTAAAGTTTTTGTAAAATAAATTGATAAAATTAATTTTACTATAGTGAATTAGTATTGTGAAAGAATTTAATATATGTTAGTTATGATTATGTAAATTTAATTTAGTTAATTGTATCTTGTGTATCAGAGTGTATTAAAATGAATTATGAATTTTTGTTTTTCTCGAATTTTAAAGATTTAAATAGGTATTTTAGTTATTGTGTCATAAATATTAAAAATACTTATTTGGTAATGAAACGTTAATCGTTTTAAATGATATCTAGTTTTTTAATAAATGAATTTAATTCAGAAAATATAAATTATTTAATAATTTGTTATTAAAATATTTTATGTTTTTAATTTTTAAAGGGTTAAACTTTTAAAAATAAAATTATAATAATGATTTAATTTAGAATTATGTGAATTTAGAATTTGTTATTATTTAAGTATGTTAAAATTTAATTCTTTTTTTAAAAAATATTTTTAAATATTATTTAATTTTTATATTAAAATGTTGAATTTAATTTAAAATTTTTAGTTAGTATGATTTAATTAGTAAAATAAAGTATTATTAAATAATTAAAATTGAAATATTATTATAAAGAATTAGGCAAATATTTTCACTCACCTGTTTATTAAAAACATGGTTTCTTGATATTATTTAAGAAATTTAACCTGCCCACTGAAGTATTTTAAAGGGCCGCAGTATCTTGACTGTGCAAAGGTAGCATAATCATTAGTCTTTTAATTGAAGGCTGGTATGAATGGTTGGATGAGGTGAACGCTGTTTTATATTAATACAATTGAATTTAGATTTTAAGTAAAAAAACTTAAATAAAATTAAGGGACGAGAAGACCCTATAGAGTTTAATAAATGTAATAAATAGTTGAGTTAATAAGTAGTTTTTAATTATTATGTAATTTATTTAATTGGGGTGATTAAAAGATAAAATTAACTCTTTTTAAGATTAAATATTAATAATTAGTTTTATGATCCATAATTAATGATTGAAAGATTAAATTACCTTAGGGATAACAGCATAATTTTTTTTGAGAGTTCTTATCGAAAAGAAAGATTGTGACCTCGATGTTGGATTAAGATTTATTTTAGGTGTAGGTGCTTAAATATTAGGTCTGTTCGACCTTTAAAATCTTACATGATCTGAGTTTAAACCGGCGTAAGCCAGGTTGGTTTCTATCTTTAATTTAATTAAATATTTTAGTACGAGAGGACCAAATATTTAAAATAATTTTTAAAAATAATGAATATTAATAATTAACTATTTTGGCAGATTAGTGCATTAGGTTTAGAACCTGAAATATATGATAATAAACATAAATAGTAAATGTTAGGAGAATTAGTTGTATTAATATTAGTTAGTTTGATTTTAATTATTTTTGTTATAATTGGAGTAGCTTTTTTTACATTATTAGAACGGAAAGTTTTAGGTTATATTCATCTTCGTAAAGGTCCTAATAAAGTGGGATTTATTGGAATTTTACAACCATTTAGAGATGCAGTTAAATTATTTTGTAAAGAGCACATGAACCCATTAGTTTCAAATTATTTATTGTATTATATTTGTCCTGTATTTTCTTTATTTTTATCTTTAATTTTATGAATATTAATACCTTACATAAGAGGGTTATTTGTTTTTAATTTGGGATTATTTTTTTTTTTAGTTTGTACAAGTATAGGTGTTTATATAGTAATATTAGCTGGATGATCATCAAACTCTAATTATGCTTTATTAGGTGGATTACGTGCAGTAGCTCAAACTATTTCTTATGAGGTAAGATTGGCATTAATTTTATTATCTTTTATTTTTTTGGTTAATAGTTATTCATTATTTGATTTTTTTTATTGTCAAATAGGAGTATGATTTTTATTTTTATGTTTGCCTTTATGTAATGTTTGATTTGTTTCTTGTCTTGCTGAAACTAATCGTAGTCCTTTTGATTTTGCTGAGGGAGAATCAGAATTGGTTTCAGGATTTAATGTTGAATATGGGAGAGGAGGATTTGCTTTAATTTTTTTAAGTGAATATTCTAGAATTTTATTTATAAGAATGTTAATATGTATTATTTTTTTAGGTTCTGATTTAAATTCTATTATATTTTATATAAAATTAATTTTTATTGCTTTTTTATATATTTGAGTGCGAGGAACATTACCTCGGTATCGATATGATAAATTAATATATTTGGCTTGAAAAAGCTTTTTACCTTTGTCTTTAAATTTTTTATTTTTTTACTTAGGCATTAAAATTTTTTTTTAAAGGTTTAATTAAGTAATAAGTTATTAAGGGAATTTAACCCTTTAATTATGATTTCAAGACATAATCTTATACATTAAGTATATAACTAAATAATAATTGAATTAATTAATAATGTATTTTATATTAAAATTATTTGTTATTAATGTAATCTCATGTTTTAATTATTAAGGGATTTAAAATATAATATAGGAAATATAATACAGTAAGAATTTGTCCAACCAAAATATAAGGATCTTCTACTGGACGAGCTCCAATTCATGTTAATAGAATTACAATAGTAACTATAAATCAAAATATAAATTGGTTAATAGGATAATATTGTAATCCTCGTGAATTGGTAGAGGTAAAAGGTATAAGAAATAAAATTGCAATAGATATAACTAATGCAATAACTCCTCCTAATTTATTAGGAATTGAACGTAAAATTGCATAAGCAAATAAAAAATATCATTCTGGTTGAATATGAACAGGTGTTACTAATGGATTAGCAGGTGTAAAATTATCTGGATCTCCTAAAATATAAGGTTCTTTTAAAGAGATAAAAGATAAAATAATAAATAAAATAATAAAACCTAAAATATCTTTAAATGTAAAATAAGGATGAAAAGGAATTTTATCAATGTTTCTATTTACTCCTAAAGGATTATTTGATCCTGTTTGATGAAGAAAAAGTAAATGAATTATAACAGCAGCTGCTACAATAAATGGTAATACAAAATGAAATGTAAAAAATCGATTTAGGGTTGCGTTATCAACAGCAAATCCTCCTCAAACTCATTGAACTAATTCAATACCTAAATAAGGAATAGCGGATAATAAATTAGTAATTACTGTGGCTCCTCAAAAAGATATTTGTCCTCAAGGTAAAACATAACCTATAAAAGCTGTTGCTATAACTAGAAATAAAATTAATACCCCTACTATTCATGTATAAAAAAATTTATATGAACCATAATATATACCTCGTCCAATATGTAAATAAATGCAAATGAAAAATATTGAGGCGCCATTAGCATGGAGTGTTCGTAATAATCATCCGTAATTTACGTCTCGGCAAATGTGTGCTACTCTAGAAAAAGCTAAATCTACATGTGCTGAATAATGTATTGCTAAAAATAATCCTGTTATGATTTGAATACCTAAACATAAACCTAATAAGGATCCAATATTTCATCATGATGAAATATTAGAAGGTGTAGGTAAATCTACTAATGCGTTATTGGAAATTTTAATAAGTGGATGGGTTTTACGTAGGGGTTTATTCATTAATTTATTTGTCGTAAAGGTCCTTTATAAATATTAATAATTTTTACTACTGCAATTAAAGTTAAAAATAAATAGGAGGCGATTAAAATTAAAATTATATTAATTGGTTGATTATATATTTTTAAAAGAAAATTATTAGGTAATAAATTTAAAGTTAATCTATTTTCTATATTTTCATATAAGTTTATGGGAAAATTTAAAGTAAAATAATATATTACAATAAAAATAATAGGGAAAAATAATATTGTTAATAAAATTTTGTTTGAGTAAAAGAATATTTCATTTGAAGCTAATCTAGTTACATATATAAATAAAATTAATATACCTCCTAAATAAATTAATAATAGAATATAGGAAAATCAAAAACTTAAGGATATAAATCCTCTAATTAAACATATGGAAATTGCTTGGAGAAATAAAATTAACCCTATTGATAAAGGGTGATTTAAAAATAAAAAAATGATTCTTAAAATCATTCTGATTCTTAGAAATAAATATAAAATATCAAAGGGTAGTTTAAATTAAAATATTAGTTTTGGGAATTAATGATAAGAATTTCTTTCCTTTGAAGTTTTAAAAGTTAAACTTATTTTTGGTTTACAAGACCAATGTTTTATTATTAAACTATTAAAACGTTAAGAATGTTAATAATATTTTATTTTATATTTTTTTGTGGATTATGAGTCTTTTCTTCTAAACGTAAACATTTATTAATAACTTTATTAAGATTGGAATTTATTGTTTTAATTTTATTTATTATTTTATATAATTATGTTGTTGAAATAAATGGGGAATTATATATAACAATATTTTTTTTATCTTTTATGGTTTGTGAAGGAGCTTTAGGATTATCTATTTTAGTATCAATAATTCGAACTCATGGAAATGATTATTTTAATTCTTTTGGATTATTACAATGTTAAGATATATTTTATATTTATTGTTTTTAACCCCTTTATGTTTTATTAAAAAAAGATGATATTTAATTCAAAATTTATTGTTTTTTTTGTCGTTGATATTTTTAATTAAAATTGATTTTTTTTGTTGAAGAGGACTAAGATATATTTTTGGATATGATTATTTATCTTATGGATTAGTTATATTAAGATTTTGAGTTTGTGTTTTAATGATTTTGGCTAGATATTCTGTTATTCGTTATAAATTTTATAATAAATTATTTTTATTTATAATTTTATTATTATTAATAATATTAATTTGTACTTTTTGTAGTTTCACAATAATTTCTTTTTATTTTTTTTTTGAGGGAAGTTTAATTCCTACTTTATTTTTAATTTTTGGTTGAGGGTATCAACCTGAACGTTTACAAGCAGGTTTTTATTTATTATTTTATACATTATTTGCCTCTTTACCTTTATTATTAGGAATTATGTATTTATATAGAAATATAAATTATTTAGTTTATTCATTATTTTATATAAATGATTATATTAATATTTGTTTATATTTTAGTATAATTTTGGCTTTTTTAGTTAAAATACCTATATATTTAGTACATTTATGATTACCTAAAGCACATGTTGAAGCTCCTGTTTCAGGATCAATAATTTTGGCTGGTGTTTTATTGAAATTAGGAGGATATGGATTATTACGAGTTTTTGAATATTTAATAACGGTCGGAATAATTATAAATGTATTTTGATTATCTATTAGATTAATTGGTGGTTTTTTAATTAGATTAATATGTTTACGACAAGTTGATATAAAATCTTTAATTGCATATTCATCTGTAGCTCATATAGGTTTAGTAATTGGAGGATTAATAACTTTAAATGTATGAGGTTTTTATATGGCTTTTGTTTTAATAATTGCTCATGGATTATGTTCTTCTGGATTATTTTGTTTAGCAAATATTAGTTATGAGCGTTTAGGTAGACGTAGATTATTAATTAATAAAGGTTTATTAAATTTAATACCTAGAATATCTTTGTGATGATTTTTACTTTCTTCTTGTAATATAGCAGCTCCTCCTTCTTTAAATTTATTAGGAGAAATTGGATTATTAAATAGCATAATTGGTTGAATATGAATAGTAATATTTTTACTTGTATTAATTTCTTTTTTTAGAGCTGCTTATACTTTATATTTATATTCTTATAGTCAACATGGTATTTATTATTCTGGTATTTTTAGAAGAGTGAGAGGGTATTGTCGTGAATATTTGTTGTTATTATTACATTGATTACCTTTAAATTTATTAATTTTAAAAAGAGATTTTGTATTAATTTGGTTTTAAACATTTACTTAAATAGTTTAAATAAAATTATGATTTGTGGTATCATAGATGTAAATAATTTACTTTAGGTTATGATATACTTATCATTATGTTTTATTAGATTTTTTTTATTAATATTTATATCTTTATTAAGATTTAGATTTAGTATATATTGTATTATAAATGATTTAGTATATTTTATTGAGTGAGAAATTATTAGATTAAATTCTTCTATAATTGTTATAACATTATTGTTGGATTGAATGTCTTTATTATTTATAAGTTTTGTTATATTAATTTCATCTTTAGTAATTTTATATAGAGAAGATTATATATTAGGGGATATTAGACTTAATCGTTTTATTTTTTTGGTTTTAATATTTGTTTTATCAATAATATTTTTAATTATTAGTCCTAATTTAATTAGAATTTTATTAGGTTGAGATGGATTAGGATTAATTTCTTATTGTTTAGTTATTTATTATCAAAATGTAAAGTCTTATAATGCTGGGATGCTTACAGCTTTATCAAATCGTGTGGGAGATGTTGCTTTATTAATAGCTATTGCATGAATATTAAATTTTGGAAGATGAAATTATATTTTTTATATACATTGTATAATAAATGATTATGAATTATGTTTAATTTCATTTTTGGTTGTATTAGCAGGAATAACTAAAAGAGCTCAAATTCCTTTTTCAGCTTGATTACCAGCTGCTATAGCAGCCCCTACTCCTGTTTCAGCATTAGTTCATTCTTCTACTTTAGTTACAGCTGGGGTTTATTTATTAATTCGTTTTAATAAAGCATTTCCTAGTTGATTATTAAATTTTTTGTTGGTAATTTCTGTTTTAACAATATTTATATCAGGTTTAGGTGCTAATTTTGAATATGATTTAAAAAAAATTATTGCTTTATCTACTTTGAGTCAATTGGGATTAATAATAAGAATTTTATCTCTTGGATTTGCTGACTTGGCTTTTTTTCATTTATTAACTCATGCTTTATTTAAAGCATTATTATTTATATGTGCAGGAATAGTAATTCATAATGTAAAGAATTTTCAAGATATTCGTTATATAGGAAATATATCAATTTTTATACCTTTAACTTCAGCTTGTTTTATAGTATCTAATTTTGCTTTATGTGGAATACCTTTTTTAGCAGGTTTTTATTCAAAAGATATAATTTTAGAAGTTGTTTCTTTAAGAAATTTAAATATATTTATGTATTTTTTGTATTTTTTTTCTACTGGTTTAACAGTATGTTATTCTTTTCGTTTATTTTATTATGTATTGTGGGGAGATTTTAATTTAATTCCTATATTTAAATTAAGTGAGGAAAGATGAATAATAATTATTGGAATATTAGGATTAATATTATTTGCTGTTTTAGGTGGAAGTTTATTAAATTGAATAATTTTTGCAACTCCTTATTTTATTTGTTTACCGTTATTAATAAAAATAATACCTATTTTGGTAAGATTATTAGGTTTATGATTAGGAAGAATTTTATTTAAATATAGAATTAATTATTATTTTAATTTATTTAAATATTATGGTATAATTATTTTTTCAGGTTCAATATGATTTATACCTTTAATTTTTACTAAAGGAGTTAGTGAAATACCTTTAAAAGTTGGTATAAATTCAATAAAATATATTGATTTAGGTTGAAGAGAATACTTTGGTGCACAAAATTTATACTTTGTTTTAATAAAATTAAGAGGAATTAATCAGTGATTTCAAATCAATGATTTGAAATCTTATTTAATTGTTTTCTTAATTATATTAATTTTAATTATATTTATTATTTATTCAAATATCTTATATAGAGTATAACACTGAAGCTGTTATTGAAGTAATTAATATACTTTTGAATATTATTTATAAAAATTATATTTTATTTTTACAATGAAAATGTAATGTTTTATTTTAAACTATATAAATTTTATAAAATGTAAATGGATTTTAACCACTTGAATATTAAGTTAGCAGCTTATATTCGATCTACACATTTTCTTAATTGGAATAATAATTCAATTTTATCATTAACAGTGATATACCTCTTTTTGGTTTCAATTAATTAAATAAGGATATTTTATATCTTACTATCAGGTCGAAACTGATTACAATAAATTTGCTTCTTACTTAATTTCAAGGAAAATTGATAATTCAATACTTTATGAGTGCAAATCAAATGTTATATTTAACTATATCCCTTTAAATTTAAAAAATTATTAAGACGCTCATTCAAGAGAACCTTGATTTCATTCATGGTATAAACCAATTGCTAAAATTAATAAAAATGTTATACTTGTAATTGTTCAAACTATAATATTTGATCTAAAAGGAATAATAGTTATTGGTAAAATTAAAGCAATTTCTACATCAAAAATTAAAAAAATAATAGCAATTAAAAAAAATCGTAGTGAAAAAGGCAAACGTGTTGCTCTAATAGGATCAAATCCACATTCGAAAGGGGAATTTTTTTCTCGATCTTCAATATTTTTTTTTGATAAAAAATTAGTAAGTAATATGACAATAAAAGAAATTGTTAATACAATTATTAATATTAAATTTAGAATTAAAATTATTTATTCTAAAATATTTAGACTTTTTGATTGGAAATCAAGAGTACTTTTTATACTAAATAAATTATATATTAAATAGTTTAATATATTAAATATTATCTACCTCATCAGTAAATAGATACATAAAGGAATAATCATACAACATCTACAAAATGTCAATATCAAGCTGCAGCTTCAAATCCAAAATGGTGATCTGATGTAAAATGTATAAATAATATTCGTGATAAGCAAGTAATGAGAAATGTTGTACCAATAATAACATGTAGACCATGAAAGCCTGTTGCTACAAAGAAACTTGCACCATATACAGAGTCTGCAATTGAAAAAGGGGCTTCTATATATTCAATTCCTTGTAAAATAGTAAAATAAATTCCTAAAATAATAGTTATTATTAAACCTTGAATAGTTTGATTATAATTATTTTCTAATAATCCATGATGGCTTCATGTGATTGTAATACCAGAAGCTAGTAAAACAGTGGAATTAAGCAGAGGGACTTGTAAAGCATTAAAAGATAAAATCCCTAATGGAGGTCAAATTGAACCTAATTCAATAGTAGGTGCAAGACTTCTGTGATAAAAAGTTCAAAAAAATGATAAAAAAAAGAAAATTTCTGAAATAATAAATAAAATTATTCCTCATCGTAATCCTGTTATTACTTCTGTTGTATGAAATCCTTGATAAGTTCTTTCTCGTACTACATCTCGTCATCATTGAATTGTAGTTAAAGTTAAGATTATTATACCAATGAATATTAGTTTTTCATTAAATTCATATGAGAATTTAATAAATCCTATTATTGCTACTATAACTCTTGTAGCTGCTACAATAGGTCAAGGTCTATAAGTAACTAAATGATATGGATGATTAATATGTATTGACATTAATTAACTTCTCTAGAGTATAAGGTTCTTAAAACTGCAAAAACATATGATTGAATAATAGCTACTGCTGATTCTAAGGTTAGAAGTAGAATTTGTGTAATAATTAATACAGGAAGAACGGATATTATTATATTTCTTCCTGTATTTCCTAGTAATGTTATTAATAAATGACCAGCAATTATATTTGCTGCTAATCGAATTGCTAAAGTTCCAGGTCGGATAATATTTCTAATTGTTTCAATACATACTATAAAAGGTATTAAAGCTCCAGGAGTTCCTTGAGGTACTAAGTGAGCAAATATATGTTTAGTATTATTAATTCAACCAAAAATTATAAATCTTAGTCATAAAGGTAAAGCTAAAGTTAAAGTTATAATTATATGTCTTGTACTAGTGAAAATATAAGGAAATAAACCTATAAAATTATTAAATAAAATGATTGAAAAGATGGAAATGAAAATAAATGTTGATCCTTTATTAATTGTTTTTTTTCCAATAAGCAATTTGAATTCCTCATGCAGTTTATTAATAATTAAGTTTCATAATATTGTTATTCGAGAAGGAATTAATCATAATGTTACTGGAATTAATAATAATCCAATAAAAGTTCTTAATCAGTTAATGGATAAATTTATAATATTTGATGATGGATCAAAAACTGAAAATAAATTTGTTATCATTTTCAAGTTAAAATCTTTTTTTGTGTTTTAATTAATGAAATTGGAATATTTTTATTAATAATTATATAGTAATTTATTACATTAAATAAAATTAATAAACCTGAAAAAAATGAGAATAATATTAATCAATTTAAAGGTATTATTTGAGGAATAAAAAAGTATTAAATAAATTAATAATTTTAATATGACAAATTAATGTTATATTTTAACTAACTTTTTTCATCAGAAGTAATTACTATGTTACTATAATTTGGTTTAAGAGACCATTACTTGCTTTTCAGTCATCTGATGATTCAGATAAATTTGAAATTCAATTAATAAAACCATTAATAGAAGTGGTTTCAATTACGATGGGTATAAATCTGTGATTTGCACCACAAATTTCAGAGCATTGTCCATAAAATATACCAGGACGTCTAAATCAAAAGGTTGCTTGATTTAATCGTCCTGGTGTAGCATCAGATTTAATTCCAATTCTTGGAATTGTTCATGAGTGAATTACATCTTCAGATGTAATTAATATTCGTGTTAGTGTATTTATAGGTAAGGTTACTCGATTATCAACTTCGAGTAATCGGATATTATATAAATCTAATTCATTTTGAGGAGTTATATATGAATCGAATTCAATATCTATAAAGTCTGAATATTCATAACTTCAATATCATTGATGTCCAACTGTTTTTAATGTTAAAATGGGTTTAGCATTTTCCTCAATTAAATAAAGAATGCGAATAGAAGGTATTGCAATAAATACTAAAACTACTGCTGGTAAAATAGTTCATAGAATTTCTAAATATTGACCATCTATAACATGTCGGTCTCAATATTTATTTGTTATTAAAGATAAAATTATATATCCTACTGAAGTTACAATTATAGTAATAATAAATATTGAATGGTCATGAAAGAATATAAGTTGTTCTATTAAAGGTGAAGCACTATCTTGTAAACCTAAATTTGCATATGTAGACATGGTTCTAAAAAAAGTCACCTTTATTTGTGAAGCTTAAATTCACTGCACTAATCTGCCATATTAGAATGGTATCTTAAATTGTATAATTAATTTTGGCTAATTGAAGTTAATTCATTATAAGTATGTTCGGCTGGAGGAAAATTATATATTCATTCAATTGATCTATTTGTATGTATTGCATACAAAATTGAACGTGCAGAAGCTATTCTTTCTCATATAGCAAATAGAAATATAACTACTGCTATAAATGAAATTATAGATCCTATTGTTGAAATAATATTTCATGAAGTAAATGCATCAGGATAATCTGAATATCGTCGAGGTATACCAGCCAATCCTAAAAAGTGTTGAGGAAAAAAAGTCAAATTCACTCCAATAAATATTGTGAAAAATTGACTTTTTAATCAAGTTGGATTAAAAGCTAATCCAGTAAATAAAGAATATCAATGTACAAATCCAGCTATAATAGCAAAAACTGCTCCTATTGAAAGAACATAGTGGAAATGAGCTACTACATAATAAGTATCATGTAAAATAATATCAATAGCTGAATTTGCTAAAATAACTCCTGTTAATCCCCCAACCGTAAAGAGAAAAATAAAACCTAAAGCTCATATTGATGCTGGGTTAAGTGTAATTTTTGCTCCATATATTGTTGCTAGTCAACTAAAAATTTTAATTCCAGTTGGAACTGCAATAATTATAGTTGCTCCTGTAAAATAGGCTCGTGTATCAACATCTATTCCAATAGTAAATATGTGATGAGCTCATACTACAAATCCTAAAAATCCAATTGCTCTTATAGCTCAAATTATTCCATAATTTCCAAAAGCTTCTTTTTTTCCTCTTTCATGTGAAATAATATGGGAAATTATTCCGAATCCTGGTAAAATTAAAATATAAACTTCAGGATGTCCAAAAAATCAGAATAAATGTTGATAAAGAATAGGATCTCCTCCTCCAGCCGGATCAAAGAATGATGTATTAAGATTTCGGTCAGTTAAAAGTATTGTAATAGCTCCAGCTAATACTGGTAGTGATAATAATAATAAAACTGCAGTGATACCAACAGATCAAACGAATAATGGTATTTGAGTTTTATTTATATATATTGGTTTTATATTAATTATAGTTGTAATAAAATTAACTGCTCCTATAATTCTAGATATTCCTGCTAAATGTAAAGAGAAAATTGTTAAATCTACTGCAGGACCAGCATGAGCAATTCTTGCTGAAAGAGGAGGATAAACTGTTCATCCTGTTCCTGCTCCTCTTTCAATTGTTCTTCTAATAATTAGTAAAATAATTGAGGGAGGTAATAATCAAAAACTTATGTTATTTATTCGAGGGAAAGCTATATCAGGAGCTCCTAATATTAAAGGTACTAATCAATTTCCAAAACCACCAATTATAATAGGTATTACCATAAAAAAAATCATAATAAAGGCATGAGCTGTTACAATTACATTATAAATTTGATCATCTCCAATTAAGGATCCTGGTTGACCTAATTCAGTTCGAATTAAAATTCTTAAAGATGTTCCTAATATTGCTGCTCAAGCACCAAAAATAAAGTATAATGTTCCAATATCTTTGTGGTTTGTTGAGAATAATCACCGTTGCAATTAAGCTAAGGTAAAATGTCTGAGATTAAAGGTGATGGATTGTAAATCTATTTAGGGGTTTAATACCCTTTTACCAGTAGGTCTTATATTCAAAAATGATATTGGAATGCAATTCTGATGGTGTATGTTAATACTAAGACTTAAAGAAATCTCTTTATTTATAGCTTTGAAGGATATTAGTTTATTTAACTTAAAGTCTTAATACATTAAAAGTATTAATGTGCAAGCTAATATCCCAAATAATAAGCTATAAAGTGAAAATGTAATTATTTTTATGTGATTTGGTTTTAACCCAATTGGCGTAAATCAAATAATTTCCGAATTTGTAATTGTTAATGTTGTGTATATTATTCGTATATAGTAGTATAAGGTAAGGAGAGAAGAAATAATTAGAATTATGGATGTGGAAATTATCAAATTTTGTGTTATAAATTGAATTGCAATTCATTTTGGAAAAAATCCTAAGAAGGGTGGTAATCCACCTAAAGATATTATTGAAATGAAAAGTGTAAATTTGATAATTTTTTTATGGTTAAAAGTGTTAAAAGTTTGTGAAATATAGGATAAATTGATTGATGCTGTTAAAAAAATAACGGCAGTGATGTTGATTGTATAAATGATGAAATATATCAATCATAAATTTATTCCTAAGGTTATAATTGCTAACATTCATCCAATATGGTTAATTGAGGAAAATGCTAAAATTTTTCGTAAAGAAATTTGATTTAATCCACCAATTGCCCCGATGAATGCGGAAATTGTAATTATGAATTGAATGAAATATGAATTGGTAATTATGTATGAAATTAATATTAATGGGGCAATTTTTTGGATTGATAATAAAATAAAACAATTTATTCAGGAAAGTCCTTCTATTACGGAAGGTAATCATCAATGAAAAGGTGCACAAGCAATTTTTATTAAAAGGGGAATTATAATTAAATTGTTTCAGGTGCTAAACTTTATTAGGTAAAATATTTCATAAAGATTAGTTTTTAATAGAATTAAAAATAGTAAAGTGGATGAAGCTGCAGCTTGAATTAGGAAGTATTTTAATGAAGATTCTGTTGAAAATATGTTTTTGTTGGAAGAAAGCATAGGAATGAAGGAGAGTAAATTAATTTCTAAGCCTATTCATGCTCCTATTCATGAATTAGCACATAAAGAAATTAACATACCTCTAATTAATGTTATTAAAAAGAGGATTTTTGTCGAATTATTGGGCATTAGAAAAGAGAGATTACCTCTATTTATGGGGTATGAACCCATTAGCTTAAATTTAGCTTACTTTTCTACATTTTAGTGTACGGTGCACCAAAATTTTTGATATTTTGAGATTACAGTTTAATTCTGTTAAATGTAAAGTGTATAATGGTAAAAGTAATAAAATTACATTGTTTATCCTATCACGATAATCCTTTTAAATCAGGCATTTTACC